GAAGCAGTTCCGGAATTACTAAATATGGGACCATAGAGGTGGATTCAATCATAAAAAAAGAAGATTTGATTGAGTATCGAGGAGCAAAAGAATTTAGTCCGAAATACCAAACGAAAGTAGATCAGTTTTTTTTCATTCTCGAAGAAGTGCATATCTTACCGGGATCCTCATTAATAATGGTCCGGAACAATAGTATCATTGGAGTAGATACACGACTCGCTTTAAATAAAAATACAAGAAGCCGAGTAGGCGGATTAGTCCGAGTGGAGAGAAAAAAAAAATATATTGAACTTAAAATCTTTTCTGGAGATATTCATTTTCCTGGAGAGACAGATAAGATATCCAGGCACAGCGGCATTTTTATACCACCAGAAACAGAAAAAAAAAATTCTAAAGAATCAAAAAAATGGAAAAATTGGATCTATGTTCAACGGATCACACCTACCAAGAAAAAGTATTTTGTTTCGGTTCGACCCGTAGTCACATATGAAATATCCGATGGGATAAATTTAGCAACACTTTTCCCTCGGGATATCTTGCAGGAAAAGGATAATGTCCAACTTAGAGTTGTCAATTATATCCTTTATGGAAATGGCAAGTCAATTCGAGGAATTTATCACACAAGTATTCAATTAGTTCGGACTTGCTTAGTATTGAATTGGGACCAAGAACAAAACGGTTCTATAGAAGAGGTTCATGCTTCCTTTGTTGAGGTAAGGGCAAATGATCTAATTCGCGATTTCATAAGAATTGAGTTAGTCAAGTCCACTATTTCGTATACCGGAAAAAGGTATGATAGGGCAAGTTCCGGATTGATTCCCAATAATGGATTAGATCGCACCAATATCAATCCCTTTTATTCCAGGGCGAAGATTCAATCACTTAGCCAACATCAAGGAACTATTGGTACGTTGTTGAATCGAAATAAGGAATGCCAATCTTTGATAATTTTGTCATCATCCAATTGTTCTCGAATTGGTCCATTCAATAGTTCGAAATATAACAATGTGACAAAAGAATCGGATCCCCTAAATCCAATTAGGGATTCTTTAGGTCTCTTAGGCGCTATTGTACCTAAAATAGCGAATTTTTATTCATCTTACCATTTAATAACTCATAATCAGATCGTGTTAAAGAAATATTTGCTACTTGACAATTTGAAACAGATTTTCCAAGTACTTCAAGTACTTAAATACTGTTTAATAGATGAAAATAGGGGGATTTATAATCCCGATCCATGCAGTAACATCATTTTGAACCCATTCCATTTGAATTGGTGCTTTCTCCATCATGATTATTGTGAAGAGACATCGACCAAAATTAGCCTTGGACAATTTATTTGTGAAAATGTATGTCTATTTAAATACGAACCACACGTAAAAAAATCTGGTCAAATTTTAATTGTTAATGTCGACTCTTTAGTTATAAGATCAGCTAAGCCTTATTTGGCTACTCCTGGAGCAACTGTTCATGGTCATTATGGGAAAATCCTTTACGAAGGAGATACATTAGTTACATTTATATATGAAAAATCGAGATCTGGTGACATAACGCAAGGTCTTCCAAAAGTAGAACAAATCTTAGAAGTGCGTTCGATTGATTCAATATCGATGAACCTCGAAAGGAGAGTTGAAGGTTGGAACGAACGTATACCAAGAATTCTTGAGATCCCCTGGGGGTTTTTGATTGGAGCTGAGCTAACCATAGCCCAAAGTTGTATCTCTTTGGTTAATAAGATCCAAAAGGTTTATCGATCCCAGGGGGTACAGATCCATAATAGACATATAGAGATTATTGTACGTCAAGTAACATCAAAAGTGTTGGTTTCAGAAGATGGAATGTCTAATGTTTTTTCGCCTGGAGAATTAATCGGATTGTTGCGAGCGGAACGAGCAGGGCGTGCTTTGGACGAATCGATCTGTTATCGGGCAATCTTATTGGGAATAACAAGAGCGTCTCTGAATACTCAAAGTTTCATATCCGAAGCAAGTTTTCAAGAAACCGCTCGAGTTTTAGCAAAAGCTGCTCTACGAGGTCGTATTGATTGGTTGAAAGGCCTGAAAGAGAACGTTGTTCTGGGGGGGATTATACCTGTTGGTACCGGATTCCAAAAATTTGTGCACCGTTCAAGGCAAGACAAAAACATTTATTTGGAAATCAAAAGAAAAAATCTATTCGAGTTGGAAATGAGAGATATTTTGTTACACCATAGAGAATTTTTTTGTTCTTGCGCGACAAACAATTTCCATGAGACAAATTTACATGAGACATCAGAACAATCATTTATGCGATTTAATGATTCCTAAGAGCGGATTCATTTTAACTTTAACTATCTTTTAACTATACTGGTCTGATTATTGATTTGGTAATAAATAAAATAAGTAATTAAAAAAATTTATGGTTTGTGCCGTGTATCGATGGTCAATCCCCGGTAGAAGGTTCCATCGGAACAATTATTTATTTCAAGGTACCTCGTCTCTTTGTTAATAATAAGAAAAAGAAAAAACAAAAAGGAAGTGTGGGAAAAAATGACAAGAAGATATTGGAATATCAATTTGGAAGAGATGATGGAAGCAGGAGTTCATTTTGGTCATGGTACTAAGAAATGGAATCCTAGAATGGCCCCTTACATCTCTGCAAAGCGTAAAGGTATTCATATTACAAATCTCGCTAGAACTGCTCGTTTTTTATCAGAAGCCTGTGATTTAGTTTTTGATGCATCAAGTAGGGGAAAAAGCTTCTTAATCGTCGGTACCAAAAATAAAGCATCGGATTCAGTAGCATCAGCTGCAATAAGGGCTCGGTCTCATTTTATTAATCAAAAATGGCTCGGTGGTACGTTAACGAATTGGTCCACTACAGAAACGAGACTTTATAAGTTCAGGGACTTAAGAGCAGAAGAAAAGATGGGGAAACTCAACCGTCTCCCCAAAAGAGATGCAGCAATGTTGAAGAGAAAATTATCTACCTTGCAAACATATCTCGGTGGGATCAAATATATGACGGGATTGCCTGATATTGTGATCATCGTTGATCAGCAAGAAGAATATACGGCTCTTCGAGAATGTGCCATTTTGGGGATTCCGACGATTTGTTTAATCGATACAAATTGTGATCCAGATCTTGCAGATATTTCGATTCCGGCCAACGATGACGCTATAGCTTCAATTCGATTGATTCTTAACAAATTAGTATCCGCAATTTGTGAGGGTCGTTCTAGCTATATAAGAAATCGTTGATTATGATTAAGATTAAGAATAATAAGATTAGTTAATGTTAACTATTGGGCAACTCCATAGATTTATTGGATCGGTTACTTTTTTTTTTTAATTTTTTAAAATAGATAAAAAAAAAAGAACTGGGGATATTGATATATATTATGATGTTATGTGATTTCTTGGTATCCTAAATATATGATTAATGATTCAAGTTGGTGAGTTGAGAAAGAAATGGTTGAATCAAACTAATTCCTTTTTTGAAGTTCAATTTCTATCAGAGGACAATATGAATGTTATACCATGTTACATTAAAACACTCAAGGGGTTATACGATATATCGGGTGTAGAAGTAGGCCAACATTTCTATTGGCAAATAGGAGGTTTACAAATCCATGCCCAAGTACTTATCACTTCTTGGGTCGTAATTGCTATCTTGTTAGGTTCAGTCATCATAGCTGTTCGGAATCCACAAACCATTCCGACCGACGGTCAGAATTTCTTTGAATATGTCCTTGAATTTATTCGAGACTTGAGCAAAACCCAGATTGGAGAAGAATATGGACCTTGGGTTCCCTTTATTGGAACTATGTTCCTATTTATTTTTGTTTCTAATTGGTCAGGTGCTCTTTTACCTTGGAAAATCATACAGTTACCTCATGGGGAGTTAGCTGCGCCCACGAATGATATAAATACTACTGTTGCTTTAGCTTTACCCACGTCAGTGGCATATTTTTATGCGGGTCTTACCAAAAAAGGATTGGGTTATTTCGAGAAATACATCAAACCAACTCCAATACTTTTACCAATTAACATCCTAGAAGATTTCACAAAACCTTTATCTCTTAGTTTTCGACTATTCGGGAATATATTGGCTGATGAATTAGTAGTTGTTGTTCTTGTTTCTTTAGTCCCTTCAGTAGTTCCTATACCTGTCATGTTTCTTGGATTATTTACAAGTGGTATTCAAGCTCTTATTTTTGCAACGTTAGCCGCGGCTTATATAGGCGAATCCATGGAGGGTCATCATTGACTAGTTTTCGAAATAGTCTTTTTTTTAGCTTATCCCAATTCATGCATGGTTCAAGATAATCTGCTTGGTTGGAGAACATAATAGATATAAATACGTATGAATATATGACCTAAAGTCGTAGGAGAGAAGATGAACGATATTACGGAATTGTAAAAAAAAAAAATATATATATATATGTATTGATATACATATTGATATCGTTATATTGATATATTGATATCGTTGATATTGATCATATTGATATCCATTGCATATATTGATGATTGCATATATTGATTTGATTGCAGTTTACTGCATTTAGATTAGATGGATTACAAGATAAGTCAAGTCCTTTCTTCTGTTTCATTTGTGATTGTGGATTGGATGAAAAAACAGATGAACTCAAGGATATAGAAGAGTAAAGAACGAAGGATTGAATGAAAGAATGGTTGGAAAGAAAGAAATGCAATAACTAGAACCGTATGTATATGGATTTACAAAAACTTCATCATGGGTAGAAACTAAAAACGAGATATCGAAGTAGTTCTGACGAGTCAGTAATATTATCATTAGTTTTTAGTTACTTCGACCCAATAGATCTTAATGATCAAACTTAATGATAAAATTAAGTAATAATTCATTGGTTGATTGTATCATTAACCATTTCTTTTTCTTTTTTTTTGTGCGAGGGACTTACCATGAATCCACTGATTTCTGCCGCTTCCGTTATTGCTGCTGGATTGGCTGTAGGACTTGCTTCTATTGGACCTGGA